TGTTTCGCAATTAAATAATCCAATTTTCCATTTTTAATTGACCCTTGGATACAAATCACGAGAATGTATATTTTTCCTCGAATCCTTCGTTGAGAGGTAAAGGATTAAATCCTTTTAAGAAATAAAGTTTTTCTTCGGAATATGAATCAAATCAAACCGAGGGATCCCTTAACTATAAAAGGGATTAATAAAACGAATCACACTTTTACCACTAAACTATACCCGCTACAATGCGATTATTGTATATAAATGAAACTTTTGTCGAACAAAAAAAGATAATCGGACGTAATCAAGATAGGATCCAAAACAAAATAATGATGAAAATTATAGCATTGACGTGTTTGTTTTGGTTTTGTCAGTAAACCTAATCAGATTAGTAAAAGAGCACTCCTAATTCAAAATTGAAATAAAGAAAGAACAAGTTCTTTCTTTTGCTGGAGGATTTTTGACAGAACAGATAGGGCTCGATAAAACTATTTATGTTATGACATAAGAATGCATTGCACAACAATCCACAGTTCCTTATTTTTTTTTCTTTTTTTCCAGTAAAGGAAAAAAAATAAGAAAAGAAAGAATAATAATAATAAAAAATGACACTTTGATTCTATAGAATGAAATTCCATATCAGAGGAATGGAAAGATCCCTTCTTCTGATTGTTGTTTCAATAATCAATAATAAGCATTTTTGTTTTCAAACAAATCATTTTATCTATATCTATGATTTGGAATGGAACAAAAAATGGCCCGGCTAGGTACTGACCAGGCCAGGCCGTGAAAAGAAAAAAAGCTCTTTCGGAAGAAGAGGTATTCTTGCTTTTTTATTTTTTTTTATTCGAAATATCTCTTTAGAACCTTTTCTTTATCTAAATGGGATTGCTTATAAAAGTAGTATATATTAAAGTTGTATATATTAATAGAGTAAAAAAAAATAAAGAGAGATAAAGAAAAGAAAGGCTTTTTTTCAAGCCTTACTTTTTGTGTAATGTAAGATAGTAATTATCCTTTTTCAATTGGGAGAGATGGCTGAGTGGACTAAAGCGTCGGATTGCTAATCCGTTGTACGAGTTTTTCGTACCGAGGGTTCGAATCCCTCTCTTTCCGTTTCCGTTGATGACTTGTTATTTTATTTATTTTTTTTTTCAAAACCTTTCCTTTGTTTTTTTTTGTTTTTTTTTTTTATTTCATATAATAAATTTTTTTTATTTCATATAATAAATAAGGATGTACAATAGATAAAATCCTAAGTAAGAACATTGAAAAATTAAGCAAGTAAAAAGAAAGGCCTTTTTATTCTTCACGTCCAGGATTACGTCCTGGATCATTAGATAGGAATCCAAAGATGAAGAGAGAAACAAAAAATATCACTACTGTGTAAACAAAGAGTTTGAGAGTAAGCATTACACAATCTCCAAGATCTTTTTTTTTCAAAAAAAAAAAGAGAATAGATTCTCCATTTTTATACCCCATATCCTATTTTGACACCAATAAACAAAATGGTTTCTCGAAATCAAAAATCAAAAAGAATTTTCAGAAATTCATTTGGAATAAGAGTCGAGTCTTTCATAAAAAAAAATCTTTCCTATTTTGAAATGACTCTAAAAGGGTTTTTCAATAAATGAAAAAGAATCCGAATGAGGAAAGAGGGGAGTCAGATTTTTTGCAGCTATCTAAGAATTGTTTGAATCGAGGGTTCATGTTCATGCTGTAAGACTTATCCGATCTTATCCATTGTTCCAATTTTTTTTTTCGAATAAATCATGTCTAGGACAGTATTAAAGATCTCATCGAAAACTTACAGCAGCTTGCCAAACAAAGGCTAAGAGAAAAAAGAGAAGGGGTATTACTGGCATAAAATCTACGATTGGATTCAAAAAAGCGTAGGCCTCAGGCAATTTGGCTAAGAAAAAACTACTTGAATAAAGGGTGGAATGAAGACAGATACAGATCAAACTAAAGATATTAAGCATAACAAACATTTTTTTTTCTTGGACTTGGAGATAATTGTATTTTGATTGAGTTATTGTTATTGATAATTGATATCCCTTAAAAATGAAAAAAAAAAAGGTAAGGGATACCAAAAAATCCTTCTTTGAACTCATCCAATCAAAAATCCTTCAATTCTCAAAAAAGAATAGAAGAAATCATACTTTTATACAATATCTTAATTGAATTATATGTAATGATCAATAAATTCAGCTTCATTGTATATCTACACGTGTCAAAACCCTAGGAACAATAGAGTCCATAGATATTTATTTTAGATTGGAATTGACGAACAACCAAAAACAATACTACTCTTTAGTAGTATTGAATAGAAATTGAAATGGGGCGTGGCCAAGTGGTAAGGCAACGGGTTTTGGTCCCGCTATTCGGAGGTTCGAATCCTTCCGTCCCAGGGAATACCTATTCTATATATAGATAGAAACATAGATAGAAATATCTATTATCACAATAAAGAAAGGTTTTCTTTTTGAACTACCTTCTGTTTTTTGAACTACCTTCTCTACTCTTTAAGAGTTAAATATTGGATATTATGTGATTCTTGTTTCTGATTTTTAATGATTCTATTCTTCTTTAAATCCTATTTTTTCACAAATTAAATTCAACTAAGATACATATAGATGAAACTGAATCGAGTTGTGATCTAGGAATCTAGATTCGAAGAATTGGAAATAAAGAAAAAAGGGGGTTGCAAAAGAGGTTGAATGCGCTTTTCATCGTATGTCCATCCCCTTATACTTTGAATATTCATATTGAAGTTTAAGTTAGTTACTTCGAAAAGCCTTACGTCCCATATAATAAGAATTAATTAACAATGTAAGATAGCAATTTAACTAGCTGTGCTAGTACAAATTGGAAAATTGGATTAAGAAATAATCAAGTTACATCCATATAACGTATCTATTTTCTTTGAACCTCATTTTTAGGTATTTCATTTCGTATTTGATTTGGTTCGCATATATAATTGTAAATATATGTAATAATATATACAGGGGGGTAATTCATACATCCTATATTCTATTCCCCTTGCTTTAAATAAAAATTATTGAACGAACCCCCACCAGTCAAAGAAACTACGCGTAAAATGAGGAAATGCTTAATGTATTATTGTCGTTCTATTTCAGTGATAACGTTTTTTGGTTTTTTGAAAAAGATTTTGGATCCGTTAATTTGAAATATTCTATATTGAATATTCATAATTCATTCCAATGACAATTGTTCAGTCTATCTGATAGAGGGAATTCTTTTTTTTATGATTTTCTTTTTCAGTATGAAATGAAAGAAAAAGAGCCTAAATCTTCCTTTACATCAACTTTTTTTTTATTCACTCCACGAAAAAAAGAAATAAATTTCTTTTTCTATCTATCTATATTTTTTTAATCACTGAGGTTTAATTCAAAGATGAATTATTTATGATGATAAATGCAATCTTTAGGAAAACTTTATTCAAATAGTGATATCCAGGTAGGTTTTTTTTCAATTCAATAACTATTTGAATTGAATGATTTCTTATGAGTATTTGATATTCGAAGAAGTCTAAGATTGTTGAATATATCCTCTCAAGTTACTTGAAGATGCAATGTAGATTCAATACAAAGAACTTTTTTCTTCCTAATATTTAGAAATTAATAAATAAAATAAAAATATTGCATTCATCCAATAAAAAGAAAATCGAGAATTAAATTGAATTCTTTCTAAGACTTCTTTAGAAACCAATGGAACGACCGAACAAATGACTATTCATGATTCCCTAATTGAATCAATTACATATCAGTTCCAAACTAGAGGAATGTTATGGTAAAACTTCGTTTGAAACGATGTGGTAGAAAGCAACGTGCGACTTGAAGGACATGATCAGTTGTGGATTCTTACACCCACCCTTTTTATTATATAGGAATGAAGGTGCTCTTGGCTCGACATCCTTTGTTCTGTTCCACTCGAAACCTCATTTTTTCTTGGGTTGTAGTGTAAACAGTATGTGATGTAGCTCGAGTAGAAAGTATTGATTCATTTCTCAGGGCAAGGATCTAGGGTTAGTGCCAATTAATAAGTTGGAACAACTTCGTAAGTGTAGTCTATTTTCGATTTCTAAATCGAAAGGATCCAATTCGAGCAAGTTTCAAATCCAAAAAAGGAAAATTTGTTGGAATTAGTGAAACTCTTTTGATCAAAAGTGTATCTTGCGGGAATCAACCGTTTATGATTCTTTGATAGAAATAAATCAGAAAAAGGGCCGTGTTGCTGCCATTTTGAAACGATTAAAAATCACCGAAGTAATGTCTAAACCCAATGATTCAAGGCAAAGATAAAATATTTTGGAACAAGGAAATATCTTTTTTTTAATTGTCTCGACAACTAGATCAAGAACAAGGAGTCCAAATATATTCTAAATGAGACAAAGAAAAAGGGGTTAGAGACCACTCAAAAAATCAAATACATAAGGGTTTTCTTTTGAGCTATTTCATATTTCCGAGTTACTCAACTTGAGTTTTGAGAATACAAATGATTTTTTTTTTGATAAAGAAAAAGAAGAATAAAAAAGTATTAAATAATCTTAGTCTAAAAGTATTAAATAATCTTAGTCTAATTGATTTGATTTAATGCTTTTATAGATCTATTTGACATTCGAATTGTATACATAGACATATCTTCTAATTTCTCGAGCCGTACGAAGAGAAAGCTTCGTATACGTTTCTAGGGGGGGTTCTAGTTTATCTACGTCTATCCCAATGAGCCGTTTATCGAATCGTTGCAATTGATGTCCGATCCCGAAGAGAAGGAAGAGATCTTCGGAAAGTGGGTTTTTATGATCCGATAAATAATCAAACGTATTTAAATATTCCTGCTATTCTATTTTTTCTTGAAAAAGGTGCTCAACCTACAGGAACTGTTTATGATATTTTAAAGAAAGCGGGGGTTTCTTTTTAGAGAATTTCGTCTTAATTGAAAGGAAAGTCAATTAATGAAATACAAAAGAAGAGGGTGTGGGTGATTCGTAT